AGTCTAGATGATACAACGAAAAAAAGAAGATGGGTAGAAAAACTTATTAGATACCATTGACTCTGGTATCTAATAAGTTCTACCTACTATTGGATTTGAACCAATGACTCCCGCCGTATGAAAGCAATACTCTAACCACTGAGTTAAGTAGGTTATTTATCATCACAAAAAAAGGACCCATCGCCTCGGGGATTATAGGTGGAATATTATTTCTAAGCAATACCAATCCGCTAACAGGAAACGGATCAGAGAACTATCATGTGGGATCCTATCTTGACAAGAAATTATCTATATGTTAAGATATCTATGACAAGGGCTATAGCTCAGTTAGGTAGAGCACCTCGTTTACACGTGCGCCAATGCTTTTCAAGGGAGCCCATTATGCAATGATCTTATTGAGAAATCGATGTCTTACTCCATAGATTCGAGGGAACAAGAGAACAATAGCCTGACAAATATTTGGTTCGGTTCAATTTGAGTGCGAATTCAAGTGCCAAATCAAATAGAACCCGCCATTGATTTGCTAATTGATAAGGTAAATACCCAGTCCATTCAATGCCAGGCTTAATGAGTATAAGGGACTCAAAAGAACCCCTTTTCGTCCTATGAACTTTAAGGTGTATGAAGTCTCATATTTTACTCTTGCAGCGGAGCGATAGAGATTCCATTTCACTTAGGTTGATCTAGGCCGGAGGCAGACCTAAGTCAAGGTAACCCTTCTTTGAAACACTTTGGTATTGCTCCTAAATCAGAATACAAATGATGAATCACAGAGCACATGGAGCCATCTTATTATCTTCCTGTAAAGAAAAAATATGGTGGACTAACTGATCTTTACATCAATCAGTTGATGAAAGAGCCCAATGCAACAAAATGCATGTTGGGTCTTTGAAACAGTTCGAATCATTTCGATAATAATCAGTTTGATCTGTTTTACCGAGAAGGTCTACGGTTCGAGTCCGTATAGCCCTAACACGTTCCATTTTTTTATAGACATTCCATTTTAGTTTAGTATAGTTTTCATTTCCTCATTAGTACTTGTTTATGGATTGACCGGTTCCTTTGTTCATAGAAATGAAAGCATTACCACATGCTCATGTGAATACATAGGGACAGGAAAATAAAAACAATAATTCATTCCAATGGATGAATTACATATGACTTTTTTCTTGTCCATGATCAAAGAGTTACTGATATACTTTTGTTTTTATTTTGGTATACCCAATCTCAGTCAATTTATGAAGTGAAAATCACGACATGATCCTGTCTAAAAACTTCATCCCGACCCAACCAAATCGAATCCTAAGTTACACGGATCTAGTAACTATTCTTTTCTTGGACTTGTATTTGTGGAAGTCCCCCGACTTCGACTAATTGCTTTTTGGCCGAACAACAACCCAATTTGGTTGTTTCAAATATAATGCAGAGATAATGAATTGGTCCTTAATGTATCAACGTTCCTTCTTCTATATTCTATGAGTTGGGTTGATTTGTGGATTTGGTCTCTCGAATTGTTCGAGAATGTGTGATTCTTTCTATTAGAAGTATCTTATGTAGATCATTTATGATTCCACAGATTCTATCACTCTGCGCTATCTTTCATTGTGTAGTGTAAGTTTGCTCCAAAACAAGCCCCCTTTTTGTAGCGAAACCTAACCCATCGGTTGGTCTTACTAAGTGTTATTGCCGTAACAAGTATTTTTGTTCATCCCCAATCGCGGTCTTTCTTTAGTACTCGATTCTTTTTATTTCTGAGAGGGTCCGGGGCGGGGGTATAGTACAGATTCTAAGTTTCCAATTTTTTGGTTTTGGTATAGAAAGATATGAGTTGTTATATGTAAAGGTTCCCAGCAACTCAACGGATTGAATCAAATCAATAAAGTAAGGAAAATAGAAATGAAATCTAGGACAAGGAAAGGGGATAAAATATAATCGTTCGATGTATTAGATTATGTTTACGTATTCCTATCGAATCAATAGAAGCAATGATTCTCCACCTGGATTTTAATGAAAAGAATACTTCGAGTAGAATATGCTAGAAATCCCTAGCCATTTTACCCATATGACTACTGAAATTTTTTCGTTTTGATTTGAAAAAAAAAAATGAAATAAGAATTTCATTTTCATTAATGAATTTTCAATTATATTATTTAAATAATATTCTATATAAAATTAACTATAAAAACATAGTTATACTAAATACGTACGATATTATACGATATTAATAGTTATACTAATAAATACGATTACGTACGATTACGATATTATTAGTATTAAGTATTATACTATTTTTAGTATTTGTATTTAATTACTTTTTTAGGGAGAAACCGAGACAAAGTAAGAGAGTTTGTGTAAGAGCATCCTATATCTACACCATATCTAAATGGAATCGAAATACAAAATAAATGTAAGTGGGGTTCCGTTGTATGAATCTTTAAACAAGACATGCCCCGTAGCAAACAAACTCTAAACTATAACTATTTTGATTTGATCAAAAAAA